CTTAGTCTAATCCATTTTTTTTTATAGAAAAATTATTTCGTTTTGTTTTTTGTTTCTTCTTTGGATCATAACCAAATAAAAACTTCTCGAATTATCAGAATCCGCAGTACAATCCTCGGTTATTCAACTTAGATGAAATATTTATTATAGTTCCGTTCGTTGTTATACTACGAAATTCGAATAAAATTCGAATAAAATCGAATCTGATTTCAATATTTCATATCTCTCCTTGTCCAATCCAAACAAAAGGTCCACATCTTTTTTTATAATTAGTCTGTTTTTATTTTATGTTATTTCGTACCGTACAATTCCTTTAGTTTGCGGGATCATTTTCCCCTTACCCTAAGGGTAATGAAAAGAATTATAGAATGGATTGTTAATTATGCCAAGATCTCAGATAAATGCAAATTTTATTGATAAGACCTCTTCAATTGTGGCCAATATCTTATTACGAATAATTCCGACAACTTCCGGAGAAAAAAAGGCATTTACCTATTACAGAGATGGTGCGATTTGATTCTTTTTTTTAGGTCCAGTATTACGAGAAAGAAAAGAGACATAGTTCGAGATAGAAAAAACCAAATTATTAAAATAAACCCACGCTTGGTGAAGGTGAAGTTTGTAGATAGAACAATTCCTTCTGTCGTGTATCCTCGATTGATGCAGCCTCGGATGCTTCAATTGTTGATTTTAGTATTTAGCGAAAGGTTACACCTATGGGTTCCGTATTGCGAGTCAATCCTACTCCACTAGTACCAATAGGCAGCATAGGGGAAGAAGCACTACACCTAGGAATCAACAACATGAAAACTTTGTTATAAATTACCCTTTTCCTTATCGGTATCGGGGCTAACAAGAATGGTTGGGACAACAAACATCCATCTCGTTCGTACTTTGGGTATCCGTATAACCATCAAAGATCGTTGAAGTGACTAATTCCTGGAAATAGGGGGCGTTGAGGACAAAGAAATTGTTGGAGTTACCATTTCCATCTAGTACTAATACAGTTGGTGTTAATAAAAAACCTCTTGCAGGAAGGCTGGCTAGAGATTTCTTGTAAAAATACTAGCTCCTTTCAGTTCATAATGAGAATAGTCAAATTTGAATTTCATGGATTATTTCCCTTAGTACTATGCGCAGAAAGAAGGGAGGAGCCATATGAAATGAAAATCTCACGTACGGTTCTGGAACGGAGATTCTTTGAATAGAATGAACGACCGTAACGGATGTTGGCTCAATCCGAAGGAAATTATGCGGAAGCTTTACAAAATTATTATGAAGCTACGCGACCAGAAATTGATCCCTATGATCGAAGTTATATACTCTATAACATAGGACTTATACACACAAGCAACGGAGAGCATACAAGGGCTTTGGAATATTATTTCCGGGCACTGGAACGAAACCCATTCTTACCACAAGCTTTTAATAATATGGCCGTGATCTGTCATTACGTGCGACTATCTCTACTATAGAAAGAAGAAAAAAAGATCCAATTAACTAGTAAATACTAGAATGAAATAGGTTTTCTACATATGCGTCGTCTAAAGCAACGGTTTTTATCAGCTGTAGCAAGTAAAGAGACTTCACGAGAACCAAAATTAAGAAGAAATGGATAAAGCCTATATATTCCATGGATAAAGGATTGAATTGATAGAGAAAGCACCGTAAAGATCAATTAGCAAGCTATTTGGTCGATAGAGTTAAGAACTGCTTTGCTTACTTATCCCGTGATACAGGATAAAAGTTAGGAATCAAATTATGTAATAGAGTTGATCCACTAAGGTATTGAGCAGCGGTGTAGCATCAGATCCCAAAGATCGTAAGTTCTTTTTTCTTATATTATATTAGGATATTAGGGAGGAAAGTCTTTTTCAAAAATTCTATATCTATATTATATAAATTCCATATATGCAATCGAGATAGTTACCTTTCAGAGAATTCTAACACTATATTTTAACACTATTATATATAGGATATAGGGTCGATCCATACTTCATTCCTCTGAAGGTGGGAGAAAAGATAAAGCTTTTTATTGATCAAAAAATTAGAGTTTTAAACTTATGTAATTAACTTCTTCTGGCTAACCCAACAAAAATGGGATACTTTTATGACAATATGACAAATTTAATTCAATTAACATAAGGTAGATTAAGACGGGGCGCAAGCAAAAAGAATCGATTGTCGAGCCGTATGAGGTAGGAAACTCTCAAGTACGGTTCGAAGGGAAGGAGCTACCTATTCCGACCGGGGAGAACAGGCCATTCTACAAGGTGATTCTGAAATTGCAGAGGCTTGGTCCGATCAAGCTGCTGAGTATTGGAAACAAGCTATAGCGCTTAGTCCGGGTAATTATATTGAAGCACAAAATTGGTTGAAGATCACGAGGCGTTTTGAATAAGACCACTCCCCTTTTTAATTCATTAAAATTAGTTGTTGGATCCATCAATCAAATAAAATAGATCGTGTTCCCATGAAAAGATCCAATCAAGAGTTTCAT